GCTAGTGTAGCTCAATTAAAGCGTAACACTGAAGATGTTAAGATGGGCCCTAGAAAGCCCCACAAGCACAAAGGTTTGGTCCTGACTTTACTGTCAGCTTTAGCTAGATTTACACATGCAAGTATCCGCCCCCCTGTGAGAATGCCCATAGTGCCCTTTTCGGGAACAAGGAGCTGGTATCAGGCACACACACGTAGCCCACGACACCTTGCTTAGCCACACCCCCAAGGGAATCCAGCAGTGATAAATATTAAGCCATAAGTGAAAACTTGACTTAGTTAAAGCTAAGAGAGCCGGTAAAACTCGTGCCAGCCACCGCGGTTATACGAGAGGCTCAAGTTGACAGACAACGGCGTAAAGAGTGGTTAAAGAACATATTTAACTAAAGCGGAACATCCTCACAGCTGTCATACGCTTCCGAGGGAATGAATCCCAACTACGAAAGTGGCTTTACTTAACCTGAACCCACGAAAGCTAAGGAACAAACTGGGATTAGATACCCCACTATGCTTAGCCTTAAACCTTGATTGTCTATCACATCAATACATCCGCCCGGGGATTACGAACATTAGTTTAAAACCCAAAGGACTTGGCGGTGCTTAACATCCACCTAGAGGAGCCTGTTCTAGAACCGATAATCCCCGTTTAACCTCACCCTCTCTAGTTTTTTCCGCCTATATACCACCGTCGTCAGCTTACCCTGTGAAGGTCTAATAGTAAGCACAATTGGTACAACCCAAAACGTCAGGTCGAGGTGTAGTGTATGAGAGGGGAAGAAATGGGCTACATTCGCTGTCTATCAGCGAACAACGAATGATGCATTGAAACATGCAACTGAAGGAGGATTTAGCAGTAAGCGGGAAGCAGAGTATTCCGCTGAAACCGGCTCTTAAGCGCGCACACACCGCCCGTCACCCTCTCCAAGCTCCTGGCCCTAGATTTACTAAAACCCAACAATATGCGGAGGAGAGGAAAGTCGTAACATGGTAAGCGTACCGGAAGGTGCGCTTGGTAAAATCAGAGCGTAGCTAAAGTAGAAAAGCATCTCCCTTACACTGAGAAGTCATCCGTGCAAGTCGGATCGCCCTGACGCCTATTAGCTAGCCCCACCAACCAAAACCAACAAACAAAAATAAATAAACCCAAAGACACTAGACCCCTAGTAAACAAAGCATTTTTCCTCCCTAGTATGGGCGACAGAAAAGGACCCTAGAGGCGCAATAGAAAAAGTACCGCAAGGGAAAGCTGAAAGAGATATGAAACAGGCCAGTAAAGCCAAGAAAAGCAGAGATTATCCCTCGTACCTTTTGCATCATGATTTAGCCAGCATCTTCAAGCAAAGAGGACTTTAGTTTGAAACCCCGAAACTGCGTGAGCTACTCCAAGACAGCCTATTTATAGGGCAAACCCGTCTCTGTGGCAAAAGAGTGGGAAGAGCTTCGAGTAGGGGTGACAGACCTATCGAACCCAGTTATAGCTGGTTGCCCGGGAATTGGATAGAAGTTCAGCCTCACGGCTTCTCCCTTCATACTTATTTCAACCACCAAACGATCTAAAAGAAACCGTGAGAGTTAGTCAAAGGGGGTACAGCCCCTTTGAATAAAGACACAACTTTTCTAGGAGGATAAAGATCATAATTTTTAAGGCAAAATGTTCCGGTGGGCCTAAAAGCAGCCATCCCAATAGAAAGCGTTAAAGCTCGAACATAATCTGATCCCTCCCCATATTCTGATATTTACATCTTAATCCCCTAACATTACCGGGCCTCCCCATGCACCCATGGGGGCGACCCTGCTAGAATGAGTAATAAGAGAGCCCCCTCTCTCCCAGCACATGTGTAAATCGGAACGGACCCACCACCGAATAATAACGGCCCCAAACAAAGAGGGTACTGGACAAACGCGTAAACAAACTAGAAAATCGTCCTAGAATCACCGTTAACCCCACACTGGTGTGCCCACCGGGAAAGACTAAAAGAAAAAGAAGGAACTCGGCAAACAAAATCTTTAAAGCCTCGCCTGTTTACCAAAAACATCGCCTCTTGCAAAACCAAAGAATAAGAGGTCCCGCCTGCCCAGTGACAATATGATTCAACGGCCGCGGTATTTTGACCGTGCAAAGGTAGCGTAATCACTTGTCTTTTAAATGAAGACCTGTATGAATGGCATAACGAGGGCTTAACTGTCTCCTTTTTCCAGTCAATGAAATTGATCTCCCCGTGCAGAAGCGGGGATACAAACATAAGACGAGAAGACCCTATGGAGCTTTAGACACCAAGACAGATCATGTCAAACACCCCCTGACAAGGGCCTAAACCTAATGATCCCCTGTCCTAATGTCTTCGGTTGGGGCGACCATGGGGAAGCACAAAACCCCCATGTGGATTAGGAGGACAACCCCACATTATTTCCCCTCCTCCCACAAGCGAGAGCCACGGCTCTAGCTAACAGAATTTCTGACCTTACATGATCCGGCGTACGCCGATCAACGGACCAAGTTACCCTAGGGATAACAGCGCAATCCCCTTTTAGAGCCCATATCGACAAGGGGGTTTACGACCTCGATGTTGGATCAGGACATCCTAATGGTGCAGCCGCTATTAAGGGTTCGTTTGTTCAACGATTAAAGTCCTACGTGATCTGAGTTCAGACCGGAGTAATCCAGGTCAGTTTCTATCTATGAAGTGACCTTTTCTAGTACGAAAGGACCGAAAAGAGGGGGCCTATGTCTCAGACACGCCTCCCCCTTACCTAGTGAAGACATCTAAACTAGGCAAAAGGGCACACCCCCGTGCCCAAGAGAATGGCATGTTAGAGTGGCAGAGCCCGGTAATTGCAAAAGGCCTAAGCCCTTTGGACAGAGGTTCAAGTCCTCTCCCTAACTATGATTACAGCACTAATTACCCACTTACTCAACCCACTAGCCTTCATTGTCCCTGTCCTACTAGCCGTTGCCTTCCTCACCCTAATCGAACGAAAAGTCTTGGGCTATATACAACTACGGAAGGGCCCTAACGTGGTAGGACCTTACGGATTACTGCAGCCCATTGCCGATGGGGTGAAGCTTTTTATTAAGGAACCTGTACGACCGTCCACCGCTTCCCCAATTCTTTTCCTCCTGGCGCCCATGTTGGCCCTAACACTGGCCCTCACACTCTGAGCGCCGATGCCCCTCCCGTACCCCGTTGCCGATCTTAACCTCGGCATTCTCTTTGTCCTCGCACTCTCGAGCCTTGCCGTGTACTCAATCTTGGGTTCAGGCTGAGCATCAAATTCAAAATATGCCCTGGTCGGCGCCATTCGAGCCGTAGCTCAAACCATTTCCTACGAAGTCAGCCTGGCCTTGATCTTGCTGAGCATTATCATCTTCACGGGGGGCTTTGCCCTACAAACCTTTAACACTGCCCAAGAGAGCATTTGACTTGTAGTACCAGCCTGGCCCCTCGCCGCTATGTGGTACATTTCAACCCTAGCTGAGACCAATCGAGCCCCCTTCGATCTCACAGAAGGGGAATCCGAACTGGTCTCCGGCTTTAACGTAGAATATGCAGGCGGCCCATTTGCCCTCTTTTTCTTAGCCGAATACGCCAACATCCTTCTTATAAACACGCTATCGGCCACGCTATTCTTAGGAGCTTCGCACATCCCCGCCCTCCCAGAACTTACGGCAGTGAACCTAATGACCAAGGCAGCCCTGTTGTCCATCGTCTTCCTCTGAGTTCGGGCATCCTACCCTCGCTTCCGATACGACCAACTCATGCACCTTATCTGAAAAAACTTCCTGCCTCTCACCCTCGCATTCGTCATTTGACACCTCGCTCTCCCCGTCGCATTCGCGGGACTACCCCCCCAACTCTAACGCCGGGAGCTGTGCCTGAAGCAAAGGACCACTTTGATAGAGTGAATCATGGGGGTTAAAGTCCCCCCAACTCCTTAGAAAGAAGGGATTTGAACCCTACCTGAAGAGATCAAAACTCTTAGTGCTTCCACTACACCACTTCCTAGCAAAGTCAGCTAAATAAGCTCTTGGGCCCATACCCCAAACATGTAGGTTAAAATCCCTCCTCTGCTAATGAACCCTAGCATTGTAGCTATTTTATTATTTGGTCTAGGCCTGGGAACCACAATTACGTTTGCAAGCTCGCACTGATTGCTTGCGTGGATAGGCCTAGAGATTAACACCCTCGCCATTATCCCCCTTATAGCCCAGCATCACCACCCCCGAGCGGTTGAAGCCGCTACAAAATATTTCCTCACGCAAGCCACGGCAGCCGCCGTGCTTCTGTTTGCCGCCACGACTAACGCCTGACTAACCGGCCAGTGAGATATTCAACAGATGACCCACCCTCTTTCAACCACAATAGTAACCCTAGCCTTAGCCCTCAAGGTTGGGCTTGCCCCCCTACACTCATGGCTCCCCGAGGTCCTCCAGGGCCTAGATCTGACCACGGGACTCATCTTGGCCACATGGCAAAAGCTTGCCCCCTTCGCTCTACTCCTTCAATGTAACGTCACAAGCCCCCCCTTACTAATCGCTCTTGGCCTTCTCTCTATGCTGCTAGGCGGCTGAGGGGGACTAAGCCACACGCAACTACGCAAGATCCTCGCATATTCCTCCATCGCCCACTTAGGCTGAATAGTCCTCATTATCCAGTTCTCCCCATCCCTAACCCTACTTACCCTCCTCGTTTACTTCGTTATAACCTTCTCGGCTTTCCTGGTGTTCAAGATTAACAAAGCAACAAGCGTGAACTCCCTGGCAATTTCGTGGGCTAAAACCCCCGTCGTTACCTCGCTAGCCCCTCTGGTTCTCCTCTCCTTGGGGGGCCTCCCCCCATTGACAGGGTTCATGCCAAAGTGACTTATCCTTCAAGAATTAACAAAGCAGGACCTCCCCGTGCTAGCCACTTTTGCTGCACTGACTGCCCTTTTGAGCCTATATTTCTACCTCCGCCTCTCGTACGCGATGGCCCTGACAATATTCCCCAATAATCTGACGGGTACCGCCCCCTGGCGCTTCTACACCTCACAACTCAACCTCCCACTAGCAATCTCTTCCTCCTTTGCCATCCTCCTCCTCCCCCTGGCCCCCACCATAACAGCCTTCCTTACCTCCTAGCCCCTAGAGACTTAGGATAGCACAAAACCGAAGGCCTTCAAAGCCCTAAACGGGAGTGAAAATCTCCCAGTCCCTGATAAGACTTGCGGGATACTAACCCACATCTCCTGCATGCAAAACAGACACTTTAATTAAGCTAAAGCCTTTCTAGACAGGCAGGCCTCGATCCTACAAAATCTTAGTTAACAGCTAAGCGCCCAAACCAGCGAGCATCCGTCTACTTTCCCCGCCTTGGCCCTCGAGCACGAAAGGCGGGGAAAGCCCCGGCAGGAAATTAGCCTGCATCTTAAGATTTGCAATCTTATATGTAGTACACCTCAGAGCTTGATAAGAAGAGGATTCAAACCTCTGTCTATGGGGCTACAATCCACCGCTTAAAACTCAGCCATCCTACCTGTGGCAATCACACGCTGATTTTTCTCAACCAATCACAAAGACATCGGCACCCTATATCTAGTATTTGGTGCTTGAGCCGGAATAGTAGGAACAGCCTTAAGCTTACTTATTCGGGCAGAACTAAGCCAACCTGGCGCCTTTCTAGGGGATGACCAAATTTATAACGTAATTGTTACGGCCCACGCCTTTGTAATAATTTTCTTTATAGTAATGCCAATTATGATCGGAGGGTTCGGAAACTGACTTATTCCCCTAATGGTCGGGGCCCCTGACATGGCATTCCCCCGAATGAACAATATGAGTTTCTGACTTCTTCCCCCTTCTTTCCTTCTACTCTTGGCCTCATCAGGTGTTGAAGCCGGGGCGGGGACTGGTTGAACAGTCTACCCCCCACTAGCCGGCAATCTCGCCCACGCCGGAGCTTCCGTAGATTTAACCATCTTCTCTCTCCACTTAGCAGGGGTCTCATCAATTCTAGGGGCTATTAACTTTATTACCACTATTATTAACATGAAACCCCCCGCAGTCTCAATATATCAAATTCCACTATTTGTTTGAGCTGTCCTAATTACGGCCGTCCTTCTTCTCCTGTCCCTCCCAGTCCTCGCTGCTGGCATTACAATACTTCTAACTGACCGAAACCTAAACACTGCCTTCTTCGACCCGGCAGGAGGCGGGGACCCCATTCTCTACCAACACTTGTTCTGATTCTTCGGACACCCAGAAGTTTACATTCTTATTCTTCCAGGTTTTGGAATAATCTCACACATTGTTGCCTACTATTCTGGTAAAAAAGAACCTTTCGGGTATATAGGTATAGTGTGAGCTATGATGGCCATCGGCCTTTTAGGTTTTATTGTTTGAGCCCATCACATGTTCACCGTTGGAATAGACGTTGACACACGTGCATACTTTACGTCAGCCACTATGATTATCGCCATTCCAACCGGTGTAAAAGTCTTCAGCTGACTGGCCACCCTTCACGGGGGAAACATTAAATGAGAAACACCGATGCTCTGAGCACTCGGGTTTATTTTCTTGTTCACGGTGGGGGGACTAACAGGAATCGTCCTAGCAAATTCTTCCCTGGACATCGTCCTTCACGACACATACTACGTAGTAGCTCACTTCCATTATGTTCTCTCAATGGGGGCTGTATTCGCAATCGTTGCTGGTTTTGTGCACTGATTCCCCCTTTTTACAGGCTACACCCTACACGACACATGAACTAAAGTACACTTCGGTGTGATATTCCTAGGGGTAAACTTAACCTTCTTCCCCCAACACTTCCTAGGACTTGCCGGAATGCCTCGACGATACTCAGACTACCCCGACGCCTACACCCTGTGAAACACAGTTTCCTCAATCGGATCTTTGGTCTCTCTTGTTGCAGTTATTATATTCCTCTTTATTATTTGAGAAGCATTTGCTGCAAAACGTGAAGTCCTCTCAGTAGAACTTACAGCAACTAACGTAGAGTGACTCCACGGCTGCCCACCCCCGTATCACACATTTGAAGAGCCAGCTTTTGTCCAAATTCGGTCAAACTAACGAGAAAGGGAGGAGTTGAACCCCCATCAATTGGTTTCAAGCCAACCACATAACCGCTCTGTCACTTTCTTCATAAGACACTAGTAAAATGTCATTACATTGCCTTGTCAAGGCAAAATTGCGGGTTAAACCCCCGCGTGTCTTGAACTTTAATGGCACATCCCTCCCAACTTGGATTTCAAGACGCAGCTTCACCCCTAATAGAAGAGCTCCTACACTTCCACGACCACGCTTTGATAATTGTCTTCTTAATCAGCACACTAGTACTTTACATTATTGTAGCTATAGTAACTGCTAAATTTACAGATAAACTAATCCTGGACTCCCAAGAAATTGAAATTATCTGAACCATTCTCCCAGCTATTATCCTCATCCTTATCGCTCTTCCCTCTCTTCGAATTCTTTACCTAATAGACGAAATTAACGACCCCCATTTAACTATCAAGGCTATAGGCCACCAATGATACTGAAGCTATGAGTATACAGACTATGAAGACCTCGGATTTGACTCCTACATGATCCCCACGCAAGACTTGACCCCCGGACAATTCCGTCTCCTAGAGGCAGACCACCGAATAGTAATCCCAGTAGACTCCCCCATTCGAGTCCTTATTTCCGCCGAAGATGTTCTCCACTCATGAGCCCTCCCCGCCCTAGGAGTTAAAGTCGACGCAGTCCCTGGACGATTAAACCAAACCACCTTTATTGTTAACCGCCCCGGAGTCTACTATGGCCAGTGCTCCGAGATCTGCGGAGCAAACCATAGCTTCATGCCCATCGTAGTAGAAGCTGTTCCTCTAGAACACTTTGAAAACTGAACCTCATCAATAATTGAAGACGCCTCGCTAAGAAGCTAAATTGGTACAAGCGTTAGCCTTTTAAGCTAAAAATTGGTGACTACCAACCACCCTTAGCGGCATGCCTCAACTCAACCCCGCGCCCTGGTTCGCAATCTTAACTTTCTCTTGATTGATTTTCCTTACCGTCATCCCCCCAAAAGTAGTAGCCCACACCTTCCCAAACGAGCCCGCCCCCCAAAACACAGAAAAACCCAAAACAGACCCCTGAACCTGACCGTGATAACGAGCTTCTTCGACCAATTTATATCCCCAGTTTACCTGGGCATCCCCCTAATTGCCCTTGCATTAACCCTTCCGTGAGTCCTTTACCCCACACCCTCAACCCGCTGACTAAATAATCGCTTATTAACTCTTCAAGGGTGGTTTATTAACCGATTTACCCAACAACTCCTTTTACCCTTAAACCCAGGAGGACATAAGTGGGCAACTATGCTTACCTCCCTGATAATCTTCCTGATCTCTCTTAATATACTAGGCCTTCTCCCCTACACCTTTACCCCCACCACTCAGCTTTCTCTTAACATGGGCCTAGCAGTCCCCCTTTGGCTCGCTACAGTAATTATTGGAATGCGGAACCAGCCCACCCACGCCCTCGGCCACCTTCTGCCAGAAGGAACCCCAACCCCTTTAATCCCTATTCTAATTATCATCGAAACAATCAGTTTATTCATTCGCCCCCTGGCCCTGGGCGTCCGACTCACAGCTAATCTCACAGCTGGCCACCTCCTGATTCAGCTCATCGCCACAGCCGCATTCGTCCTTCTCCCCCTTATGCCAACCGTGGCCATTCTCACAGCCATTCTTTTGTTTCTGCTCACCCTACTAGAGGTAGCAGTCGCAATAATTCAAGCATACGTATTCGTCCTCCTATTAAGCCTTTACCTACAAGAAAACGTCTAATGGCCCATCAAGCACATCCCTATCACATAGTCGACCCCAGCCCCTGACCTCTAACAGGTGCCATCGGTGCCCTACTAATAACATCAGGATTAGCAATCTGATTTCACTTCCACTCTTCTCTTTTAATAACCCTCGGACTTATCCTAGTTACTCTTACCACGGCCCAGTGATGGCGAGACGTGGTACGAGAAGGCACATTCCAAGGCCATCACACCCCTCCCGTACAAAAGGGCCTTCGGTATGGAATAATCTTATTCATTACTTCAGAAGTCCTCTTTTTCCTAGGGTTCTTTTGGGCCTTTTATCACGCAAGTTTAGCCCCCACCCCTGAGTTGGGAGGATGCTGACCCCCAACGGGAATTACTGCCTTAGACCCATTTGAAGTCCCCCTTCTCAACACCGCTGTCCTCTTAGCTTCCGGGGTGACAGTGACATGGGCCCACCACAGCATTATAGAAGGAAAACGAAAACAAGCAACCCAATCCCTAGCCCTAACTATCCTCCTAGGTGGCTATTTTACATGCCTTCAAGCCATAGAATATTACGAAGCCCCATTCACAATCGCAGATGGAGTTTACGGCTCTACCTTCTTTGTTGCAACTGGTTTCCACGGCCTTCACGTCATTATTGGCTCAACCTTCTTGGCCGTCTGCTTCCTACGTCAGGTCCGCCACCACTTTACGTCCGACCACCACTTTGGATTTGAAGCAGCCGCCTGATACTGACATTTCGTAGACGTTGTCTGACTCTTCCTTTACGTCTCAATCTACTGATGAGGATCATAATCTTTCTAGTATCAAGCAGTATAAGTGACTTCCAATCACCCGGTCTTGGTTAAAGTCCAAGGAAAGATAATGAATTTAATTACCACCGTTATTGCAATCGCAACCACCCTCTCAATTATTCTTGCCATTGTCTCTTTCTGACTTCCCCAAATGAGCCCGGACTATGAGAAGCTCTCACCCTATGAATGCGGCTTTGACCCGCTGGGCTCAGCCCGACTGCCCTTTTCACTTCGATTTTTTCTAGTCGCTATCCTTTTTCTGCTATTTGACCTAGAAATTGTCCTCTTACTGCCCCTCCCGTGAGGCGATCAACTAGCCACACCAACCCTAACGTTCTTTTGAGCCTCCCTAGTCTTGGCCCTCCTCACGCTAGGCCTAGTTTATGAATGAATCCAAGGAGGCCTAGAATGGGCCGAATAGGTGATTAGTTTAATTAAAACACTTGATTTCGGCTCAAAAGCTTGTGGTTAAAGTCCACAATCGCCTACATGACCCCAGTTCACTTCGCCTTCTCATCTGCATTCGCGCTAGGATTAGCAGGCCTGGCATTTCACCGCTACCACCTCCTCTCTGCCCTACTCTGCCTGGAGGGGATAATACTTTCCCTTTTTGTGGCCCTCTCCATCTGAGCCCTCCAATTAGACTCCGCAGGCTTTTCAGCCTCCCCCCTGATCCTACTGGCCTTCTCAGCTTGCGAAGCAAGCGCAGGTCTCGCCCTCCTAGTTGCCACTGCCCGAACACACGGGACAGACCGCCTACAAAGCCTAAACCTACTACAATGTTAAAAATCCTTATCCCCACCCTTATGCTAGTCCCAACCGCCTGATTAACTCCCGCCAAATGACTATGGTCGACCGCCCTTGCCCATAGCTTCATTATTGCCTTAGCCAGCTTAACTTGGTTAAAAAACCTTTCCGAAACAGGGTGATCTTGCCTAAACAGCTATATGGCAACCGATGCCCTATCCACGCCCCTTTTAGTCCTCACCTGCTGGCTTCTTCCCCTTATGATCCTCGCAAGCCAAAACCACACTTCTTCAGAGCCAGTTAGCCGCCAGCGGATGTACATCACCCTTTTAACCTCCCTTCAGTTCTTCCTTATTCTGGCCTTCAGCGCAACAGAAATCATTATGTTTTACATTATATTTGAAGCTACCCTCATTCCAACCCTGATCATTATTACGCGCTGAGGAAATCAGACGGAACGCCTCAACGCGGGGACCTATTTCTTATTCTATACCCTAGCGGGCTCTCTGCCCCTTCTCGTTGCACTCCTCCTCTTACAAAACAACACAGGCACCCTCTCCCTGCTCATCCTTCATTTCTCCGACCCTGTCCCCCTCTCGACCTGCGCGGATAAGCTATGATGGGCCGGCTGCCTCCTGGCCTTCCTCGTAAAGATACCCCTTTACGGAGTACATCTTTGACTCCCGAAGGCACACGTCGAAGCCCCCATCGCAGGCTCAATAGTACTTGCAGCCGTACTCCTAAAGCTTGGAGGCTACGGTATGATGCGAATGATAACCATGCTAGAGCCCCTAACTAAAGAACTTAGCTACCCCTTCATCATCTTCGCCCTCTGGGGGGTAATTATGACAGGGTCAATCTGTCTACGCCAAACAGACCTTAAATCACTGATTGCCTACTCATCAGTAAGCCACATAGGACTAGTCGCGGGAGGAATTCTAATTCAAACACCCTGAGGCTTTACAGGGGCCCTCATCCTAATAATCGCCCACGGCCTTACATCCTCCGCCCTCTTCTGCCTGGCGAACACCAACTATGAACGGACACACAGCCGAACAATGGTCCTGGCCCGAGGCCTCCAAATAGTTCTCCCCTTAATGGCAACCTGATGATTTATTTCGAGCCTAGCCAACCTCGCCCTCCCCCCTCTCCCTAACCTCATAGGAGAACTTATAATCATTACATCCCTGTTTAACTGATCATGGTGAACACTCGTCCTAACTGGCACAGGAACATTAATTACAGCCGGGTACTCCCTCTACATGTTTTTAATAACCCAACGAGGACCCCTCCCAGGACACATCATCGCTCTTGAACCCTCCCACTCCCGGGAACACCTGCTGATTCTTCTACACATTCTCCCCCTAATCCTTCTTATCCTTAAACCAGAGCTAATCTGAGGATGAACCGCCTGTAGATGTAGTTTAACCCTAAAACGCTAGATTGTGATTCTAGAAACTGGAGGTTAAACCCCTCTCATCCACCGAGAGAGGCTCGCCAGCAACGAAGACTGCTAATTTTCGCCACCTTGGTTAAACCCCAGGGCTCACTCGAATCGCTCCTAAAGGATAACAGCTAATCCGTTGGTCTTAGGAACCAAAGACTCTTGGTGCAAATCCAAGTAGCAGCTATGCACCCTACCTCCCTTATAGTAACATCGAGCCTTATCACTATCTTCGCACTTCTAGCCTACCCGGTCCTGACTACCCTCAGCCCGCACCCACGACACCCCGACTGAGCATCATTGCAAGTTAAAACAGCGGTTAAACTCGCCTTCTTTGTCAGTCTCCTCCCTCTATTCATCTACCTCAACCAGGGACTAGAGACTATTATCACGAACTGAAACTGAATAAACACCCTAACCTTTGACATCAATATCAGCCTGAAATTTGACCACTACTCCATTATCTTCGTCCCCATCGCCCTTTATGTTACATGGTCTATTCTGGAATTTGCATCCTGATATATACACTCAGACCCGTACATGAACCGTTTCTTCAAATACCTCCTTATTTTCCTAATTGCTATAATCATCCTCGTCACCGCAAACAACATGTTCCAAATCTTTATCGGGTGAGAGGGTGTCGGAATCATGTCCTTCCTCCTAATCGGCTGGTGATACGGCCGAGCAGACGCCAACACTGCAGCCCTGCAAGCAGTACTCTACAACCGAGTCGGAGACATCGGGCTGATCTTCGCCATAGCATGAATAGCCACAAACCTAAACTCGTGAGAAATGCAACAAATGTTTACTGCGGCCAAAGACTTTGATCTCACTTACCCCCTTCTGGGACTAATCGTAGCTGCGACCGGAAAATCGGCTCAATTCGGACTTCACCCCTGACTTCCATCCGCAATGGAGGGCCCTACGCCGGTCTCTGCCCTACTACATTCTAGCACCATGGTTGTCGCAGGAATCTTCCTCCTTGTTCGCATGGCTCCCTTAATAGAGAACAATCAAACCGCTCTTACTGTCTGTCTCTGCCTGGGCGCCCTCACAACTTTCTTTACGGCCACCTGCGCCTTAACACAAAACGATATCAAAAAAATCGTCGCTTTTTCAACATCCAGCCAACTAGGCCTAATAATAGTTACTATCGGCCTTAATCAACCCCAGCTTGCTTTCCTCCACATTTGTACCCACGCGTTCTTCAAGGCCATACTATTCCTTTGCTCAGGCTCTATCATTCACAGCCTGAATGACGAGCAAGACATTCGCAAAATAGGAGGAATGCACAACCTTACCCCTTTCACCTCCTCCTGCCTAACCATTGGCAGCCTTGCTTTAACTGGTACCCCCTTTCTCGCGGGCTTCTTCTCAAAGGATGCAATCATCGAAGCACTAAACACCTCCCATCTTAACGCCTGAGCCCTAATCTTAACCCTCCTAGCGACCTCATTTACCGCCATCTACAGCATGCGCATTGTATTCTTTGTAGTCATAGGCCACCCCCGGTTCAACGCCCTGTCCCCAATTAATGAGAACAACCCAGCAGTAATTAATCCCATTAAACGACTAGCCTGAGGAAGCATTATTGCCGGCCTTCTAATTACGTCCAACATTCTCCCCCTAAAGACCCCCGTTATAACAATACCCCCCACTCTTAAGTTAGCCGCTCTGCTGGTTACAATTCTTGGTGTCCTCATCGCCCTGGAACTAGCGTCCCTAACAAGCAAACAATTCTCCCCAACACCAACCCTTTCTCCCCACCATTTCTCAAATATGTTAGGATTTTTCCCAGCAATCATCCACCGCCTTCCCCCCAAGCTTAGCCTGGTCCTGGGTCAACTAATTGCTGGCCAACTTGTTGACCAAGCGTGACTAGAGAAAGTCGGCCCCAAAGCCATTGCCTCCGCCAACCTCCCCCTCATTTCCACGACGGGCAACCTCCAGCAAGGGATAATCAAGACTTATCTCTCAATCTTTTTCCTCACACTAACTCTGATACTACTCCTTACCCTTCCTTAGACAGCTCGCATAGCCCCGCGAGCCAGCCCACGAACCAACTCCAACACCACAAACAAGGCAAGCAGAAGGGTTAGCGCAGTGATGACTAGTACAATACCACCCGCCCCATACAGAGCAGCAACCCCCTCCGTGTCATGCCGAAGCAAACCGAGCCCCGAACACTCCGCTGACGACCGCCAAACGCCCCCATCTCACCCCTCTCGGACCATCACCCAAACTATAGCAACGACTACCGTAGCCACCCCTATAAACAATGCAACGCGCCGACTTCCCAGAATCTCAGGGTACGGCTCGGCAGCGAGAGCTGACGTATACGCGAACACTACCAACATCCCCCCCAGATAAATTAAGAACAATGAAAGCCCTAGGAAAACACCCCCGTGTCACGCAACCATAACGGACCCCACTCCCGCCACCGATACCAACCCAAATGCAGCAAACTGAGGAGAAGGGTTAGAAGCAACTACCACCAACCCAAAAACGAATATAACAAGAACACAACACACAATAATGGTCATAATTCCTGCCAGGACTTTAACCAGGACTAATGGCTTGAAAAACCACCGTTGTTATTCAACTACAGAAACCCTAATGGCTAATCTCCGTAAAACCCACCCCCTCCTTAAAATTGTTAACGACTCATTAATTGACCTCCCCGCCCCCTCAAATATTTCAGTATGATGAAACTTCGGCTCTCTTCTTGCACTCTGCCTTGCCACCCAGATTCTTACAGGCCTCTTCCTGGCCATACACTACACCTCAGATATCGCAACCGCATTCACATCCGTAGCACACATTTGCCGAGATGTAAACTACGGCTGACTCATTCGTAACATGCACGCCAATGGTGCGTCCTTCTTCTTCATCTGTATTTACCTCCACATCGGCCGAGGCCTGTACTACGGCTCTTACCTTTACAAAGAGACATGGAACACCGGGGTCATCCTCCTCCTACTACTCATGGGAACCGCTTTCGTAGGCTACGTCCTTCCCTGAGGACAAATGTCATTCTGAGGTGCGACGGTCATTACTAACCTTCTTTCTGCCGTACCCTACGTAGGTAACACCCTAGTTCAGTGAATCTGGGGAGGCTTCTCCGTAGACAACGCTACGCTTACCCGATTTTTCGCATTCCACTTCCTTTTCCCCTTTATTATTGCAGCCGTCTTTATCCTGCATGTACTCTTTCTCCACGAAACAGGCTCTAACAACCCTACAGGCTTAAACTCAGACGCGGACAAAATTTCATTCCACCCATACTTCTCCTATAAAGACCTCCTGGGGTTTGCAGCGCTCCTTACCGCACTCGCCGCCCTAGCCCTTTTCTCCCCCAACCTGCTCGGCGACCCAGACAACTTCACCCCCGCCAACCCCCTAGTAACCCCGCCCCACATCAAGCCAGAGTGATATTTCTTATTTGCCTACGCCATTCTCCGGTCAATTCCAAATAAACTTGGCGGAGTTTTAGCCCTCCTATTCTCCATCCTTGTCCTGATGGTTGTCCCCATCCTCCACACATCTAAACAACGAAGCTTGACCTTCCGCCCAATTACACAGTTCTTGTTTTGAACCCTGGTTGCAGACGTGGCCATCCTTACTTGAATCGGGGGCATGCCGGTCGAACACCCCTTCATCATTATCGGACAAGTTGCTTCTGTCCTCTACTTCCTCCTATTCCTAGTCTTTACGCCACTGGCGGGATGGGTAGAAAACAAAATGCTTGGATGAGCCTGCACTAGTAGCTCAGCGTTAGAGCGCCGGTCTTGTAAACCGGACGTCGAAGGTTAAAATCCTTCCTACTGCTCAGAAAAAGGAGACTCTAACTCCTGCCCCTAACTCCCAAAGCTAGGATTCTAACATTAAACTATTCTCTGCTTGCTCGACTAGATATTATAGTATTGCACGTGCAGAATGACAGTATGTCATCGCACCCATAACATGTATTATTACCACGTAGGTCATGGTAGTAGCACATGTTATGGGTGCGATGACATATATGTATTATCACCATACTATGGAGTTAACCATTCAGGGTATTACATAAATAAGAAGTAAGTACATATACCCAAACTTATTAATCAACACAACTATCCTACTAACTAAAAATATCCAGTATCCATAATTCAATAGAAATAACAAGCAAGCGTTGTTATACCAAGTATAACCATCCTATTCATAGAAATTAATTAATGTAGTAAGAACCTACCAACCGGTGATTTCTAAATGATAACGGTTATTGAAGGTGAGGGACAAAAACCGTGGGGGTTTCACCCGGTGAACTATTCCTGGCATTTGGTTCCTACTTCAGGGCCATGACTTGATTTATTCCCCACACTTTCATCGACGCTTGCATAAGTTAATGGTGGAAACCATACTCCTCATTACCCAGCATGCCGGGCGTTCTTTCCAGCGGGTAAGGGGTTCCTTTTTTTTATTTTCCTTTCACTTGGCATCTCACAGTGCATACAGTATCACTGACGAAGGTGGAACATACTCTTGCCCGTCCAAAATGTATTCATGGTGAAAAGATATTGGAAGATCATTTACATATAAGGATATCAAGGACATAAAGCACTATCGTTTTTTCTTTAAACCTCTCAACACATCCGTGCCCCCCTTTACCGGCTTCTGCGCGTAAACCCCCCCACCCCCTAAACTCCTGAGGTAGCTGTTATTCCTGAAAACCCCCCAGAAACAGGAAAGCCCCTAGAAGTTTTTTTCACTCCAAAATGCGTGTGTATATACTATTATAATATTTCACAT